AACAGGCAAATACAAAAGGAATTCAAGTACAAATTGCAGGACGTATCGACGGAAAAGAAATTGCACGTGTTGAGTGGATCAGAGAAGGCAGAGTTCCTTTACAAACAATTGAAGCTAAAATTGATTATTGTTCCTATACAGTTCGAACTATTTATGGGGTCTTAGGAATAAAAATTTGGATATTCGTAGACGAAGAATAAAAAAACTTTCTTTATCTTTACATTTTATCCAACGATCAAAAATGAAAACTATGTAGTATAACACTATACAGTATAGTAATAAAAAATTGCAGTCTTCTTTTTTATGTTTAAGAATAAAATCAGCAATTCTATATGGTTGAATAAAAATTTCCATCAAAACTCCTTTGATATAATTGCTATGCTTAGTGTGTGACTCGTTGGTTTAGGATTCGATTAGATTAAGATAAACAAAAAAGAAAAAAGAACTTACCTATAACAGCAACTAATAACTATAGCATTAATAACTAACCTAAGCAACTCATTGCTTCGCATTATCTGGATCAAAAAAAATCAGTCAAGATATGATAGATTGATCATATCATTGTAGCAACTGAATTTTTTTTTTCAAAAAAAAAAAAGAATAAAGAAATATGATTATAAGTTATGAAAGGTAATCGAAAAGTATGCGGATAACTGGAAGGATGAAAGAAAGAGAGAAAAAATTGAATATTAATGATATATAATTCCAATTTGGAAAGTCTATGAGGTCACTGTAAGAAACGCAATGTAATAAAGCATCAATACAGATTCATTCATAATAATTAGATAAATCTGTTCCGAAAACAAAAAAAAATTTAAGAGCCTTGAGCCAAAAAAAAACTGAGAAAATTGACTCAAAAACAAATTAAAAAATGAAATTACAAATTTCATATAAGAGCTCCATTGTAGAATTCGGGCCTAATGATTAATCAAGAAGCGATGGGAACGACGGAACCCATGAATATAAAGGATTCTATTGAAAAAAAAAATCTTAGTAATTCATTGGACAGGATGGCGGAATAAACCAGAAACTTTATTATCTATTCTGATTTTTATTCTGAGACCTCGTGGGATAAACATCAAACTTGAATAGATATTGAACGAGTAAATATTCGCCGGCGAATATTATTTTTTTTATTTTGATTTGAAAAAAAAAAAATAATAAAAGACGAAAAAAAAAATTAAAAAGATAAAAGAAAATAAGAATTTGTTAGAATATTCTAACTCTAACAAACACGACATTCGAGATGATGACATTACGTTATTTTGAAATAAATAGAATTCATCTTGGATTCGATTTCGAAAAAGACATACACAAATTTCGAAGAGAGCAGATGAAATTTCAAAAAATACCATGATTAATAGAATTAATCATTAACTAGATCTATATCTTAATACAAGCTTTTTTAGTCCTTTTATTCGCGAGGAGCTGGATGAGAAGAAACTCTCACGTTCAGTTCTGTAGTAGAGATGGAATAGAAAAAACCCATCAACTATAACCCAAAAAGAACCAGATTTCGTAAACAACATCGAGGAAGACTAAAAGGAATATCTTCTCGTGGGAATCGTATTTGTTTTGGCAGATATGCTCTTCAAACACTTGAACCCGCTTGGATCACATCTAGACAAATAGAAGCAGGGCGACGAGCAATGACACGAAATGTACGACGCGGTGGAAAAATTTGGGTACGTATATTTCCAGACAAACCAGTTACAGTAAGACCTGCGGAAACGCGTATGGGTTCTGGTAAAGGATCCCCTGAGTATTGGGTAGCTGTGGTTAAACCAGGTAAAATCCTTTATGAAATGGGCGGTGTACCCGAAAATATAGCCAGAAAAGCTATTTCAATAGCGGCATCAAAAATGCCTATAAAAACCCAATTCATTATTTCTGAATAGGAATATAGAATGAAAAAGCTAAATAACATTTAAGGATAAAAAGATTATCAGTTTTCTTTTTTTGACAAACAATATTTTTTTACTTCGTCCTTTGCATTAAAAGAAGAGATAAAAAAAATGATATGATTCAACCACAAACCTATTTGAATGTAGCAGATAACAGCGGGGCTCGAGAATTGATGTGTATTCGAATAATAGGAGCTAGTAATCGCCGATATGCTCATATTGGTGACGTTATTGTTGCTGTAATCAAGGAAGCAATACCAAATACTCCTCTAGAAAGATCAGAAGTGATTAGAGCTGTAATTGTACGTACGTGTAAAGAACTCAAACGTAACAATGGGACGATAATACGATATGATGACAATGCTGCAGTTGTCATTGATCAAGAAGGAAATCCAAAAGGAACTCGAGTTTTTGGGGCGATCCCACGGGAATTGAGACAATTAAACTTTACTAAAATAGTTTCATTAGCTCCTGAAGTATTATAAGATCTAAATATCGATAGTTTAGTATAGGATTAAAAAAAATGGTGTTGAAATAAAATTAATTAATAGATTGTGTATCACGCATATACCCTTAATAATAAAATATTAAGAATTTAATTCATATATTAATATATAATTCGTCTATATCTATATATAAATAAAAGAAAAAGAACATGTTGATTATATCAAAATTATAGAACAATAAGGAATTTTAACTTATCATGGGGAAAGACACTATTGCTGATATAATAACCTCTATACGAAATGCTGACATGAATAGAAAAGGAACGGTTCGGATAGGATCGACTAACATCACCGAAAGCATTGTTAAAATCCTTTTACGAGAGGGTTTTATCGAAAACGTAAGAAAACATCGCGAAAACAACCAATATTTTTTGATTTTAACCCTAAGACACAGACGAAATAAGAAAGAATCCTATAAAACGATTTTAAATTTAAAGAGAATAAGTCGACCGGGTCTACGAATCTATTCTAACTCTCAACGAATTCCACGAATTTTAGGCGGAATAGGAATTGTAATCCTTTCGACTTCTCAAGGTATAATGACAGACCGAGAAGCTCGACTAAAAAGAATCGGCGGAGAAATTTTGTGTTATATATGGTAATCCTTCTAATATAAAAATTGGATATCCGGAACTTACGATTTGTGAAAAAAGGGGGGATTGTGTAATATTACCCCTGCTCAAAAAAGTTTCGGATGTTTTACTTCGAATAAAATTAAAGAAAAAAATGAATTAATGAAAGTTTTCTTTCTGACTCACTTTCAAACGGCATGGTTCGATTTTTTTCGATACTAAAGATTTGTTTTATTTTAGGTCATGCTTCTGAAAGGATTCGACATATTTTTGTATAGGTATACCTATAGGAGAAAAAAGTAAAATTTTGAGTAAGTTCTTAGGTATAAGTTAATCAGGGGACAGCCATTGTCTAGACTCCATAACAAGGATTCAAATGAGTAAGTGGTTTTTTAAATTTCAACATTCCTTTTACAAAGATCCAATTCAAGATTCAAAAATATCAAGAAACCTTTTTTTCGTCCACCAATAAATATATTCACAGAATTAAGGAATAAAAACTATGAAAATAAGGGCTTCCGTTCGTAAAATTTGTGAAAAGTGTCGACTAATCCGTAGGAGGGGACGAATTATAGTAATTTGTTCCAACCCGAGGCATAAACAAAGACAAGGATAATCTTACTAAAGGAACTAAAGTAAAGGAAAAGGCACTTCCAAGGAGCTGGCAACAAAAAAGATCCGTTTTGACATGAAATGGATATATCCATATATTTCTTGTGAAATGAAAAAATATGGCAAAACCTATATTAAGAATTGGTTCACGTAAAAATACACGTAGTGGTTCACGTAAAAATGTACGTAGAATACCAAAGGGAGTTATTCATGTTCAAGCAAGTTTCAACAATACCATTGTGACCGTTACAGATGTACGGGGTCGGGTGATTTCGTGGTCCTCCGCAGGTACTTGTGGATTCCGGGGTACAAGAAGAGGAACACCTTTTGCTGCCCAAACCGCAGCAGGAAATGCTATTCGAGCAGTAGTGGATCAAGGTATGCAACGAGCTGAAGTAAGGATAAAAGGCCCAGGACTCGGAAGAGATGCAGCATTACGAGCTATTCGTAGAAGCGGTATACTTTTAAGTTTCGTACGAGATGTAACCCCTATGCCACATAATGGTTGTAGACCCCCTAAAAAAAGACGTGTATAGAACTAAATAAAGGCTGAACGGGTTTCAAGAGAAATAAACGATTCAATGATCTGATCAAATAAAATTACTATGGTTCGAGAGAAAGTCAAAGTATCTACTCGGACACTGCAGTGGAAGTGTGTTGAATCAAGAAGAGACAGTAAGTGTCTTTATTATGGACGCTTTATTCTGTCTCCACTTATGAAAGGTCAAGCCGACACAATAGGCATTGCGATGCGAAGAGCTTTACTTGGCGAAATAGAAGGAACATGTATTACACGTGCAAAATCTGAGAACATACCACATGACTATTCTAACATAGTAGGTATTAAAGAATCAGTACATGAAATTTTAATGAATTTGAACGAGATTGTATTAAGAAGTAATCTATATGGAACGCGCAACGCGCTTATTTGTGTCCAAGGTCCTGGATATATAACTGCTCGAGACATAATTTTACCGCCCTCTGTGGAAATCATTGATAATACACAGCATATAGCTACCGTAACGGAACCAATAGATTTGTGTATTGGATTAAAAATCGAGAGGAATCGTGGATATAGTCTAAAAATGTCAAATAACTTTGAAGACAGAAGTTATCCTATAGATGCTGTATTCATGCCTGTTCAAAACGCGAATCATAGTATTCATTCTTATGGGAATGGGAATGAAAAACAAGAGATTCTTTTTCTAGAAATATGGACAAATGGAAGTTTAACTCCTAAAGAAGCACTTCATGAAGCCTCCCGGAATTTGATTAATTTATTTATTCCTTTTCTACATGTAGAAGAAGAAACGTTCTATTTAGAGAACAATCAACATCAAGTTACTTTACCCTTTTTTCCTTTTCATAATAGATTAGTTAACCTAAGAAAAAAAAAAAAAGAACTA